TATCAGAAATAAAATCAATGCATAGGAAATAAATGCGCTGTCATACTATTAAGTTTACTGAAATATATCAGATATAATTCAAACTATACCACATCACTTATTTTACTGGATCTTACGGAGCCTGTTCATGCAGAATATAATCGAGTCTGATCATAGAAAATATTCTCTTCAAGTAAACCCAGCCTACCCTCTCTGTAAGAGCCTTGGTTGGTGGTTGGAAAAAAGACACATTTAACTGTAAATTCTAATGTGGCAGATAAGATTAAGATAAAGTCATATATCTGCGCGGCCCAATAAATAGTTCAAGTCACACACTCCCATAATCCATTTTTTCTTCGGAGAGTTCCATTCAACTATTCATGTATGTAAAAAAAAATTCAATTTTTGTTAAGTTGAAGGGAAATATCCAAATACATGTCTTATTATTTTAAATAATCCATATTTGTAGCAATGAAATAAATTCCTCCCCAAAATAAAAAATGATTGTGATTACAAATATCTATGATCCATATTCGCTATAAAGGACCAGAAATCCCTTGCTTACGTATCATTGAAAAGTGCATTAACATAAATACAGCAGTAAGAAGAGGTAATACAAAAGTATGCAAACTATAAAAACGAGTTAAGGTAGATTGGCCCACACTGGAATTTCCGCGTAATAACTCTACCAAAGACAATCCTATTACAGGAATAGCTTCGGGTACGCCTGTTACAATTTTTACTGCCCAATAACCAATTTGATCCCAAGGTAAGGAATAACCTGTTACACCAAAAGATGCGGTTAATACAGCCAAAACTACACCCGTAACCCAAGTTAATTCGCGAGGTTTTTTAAAACCACCTGTGAGATACACACGAAATACGTGTAGGATCATCATTAAAACCATCATACTTGCTGACCATCGATGAATTGATCGGATTAACCAACCAAAGTTAGCCTCAGTCATTATATATTGAACAGAAGCAAAAGCTTCAGTAACGGTCGGACGATAATAAAAAGTCATAGCAAATCCCGTTGCTACTTGGACTAAAAAACAAGTAAGTGTAATTCCTCCTAAACAATAAAATAGATTCACATGAGGCGGAACGTATTTACTGGTTATATCATCGGCAATCGCCTGAATTTCAAGACGTTCTTCGAACCAATCATAGACTTTATTGAGATAGGTAAACCAATGGACCCCCCCTGAGAACCGTATATGATAATTTCATCTCGTACGGCTCAAACAAAAATACCCAAATATTGGTTGTAACAAAAAGAGATTTACGTAATAAAGAGTTTGAAATTTCTTTCATCCTATGATTCTAATTTTCTCGGACGATAAGAAAAAATAAAAATCCGAAAGCTATTCTTTTTGGTTATAATGCCAAAATCTCACGTCGGCTCACTCGTCTTTATCTTGATTTTTTAAGGCCTCTTGAATATTCTATTATTTACTTCATTTTTTTATTGTGTATAATGTGATTTTACTGCTGTCTTCTTTCTATTATTATATTCTTGAATTTTTATTATTGATAAGGATTTTCTTGTTAGGACCATATGAATCAATTCAAGAAAACATCAGATTCATACTATAACCACGATGATTAAAAAAAAAAACTTTTCATCGAAGTCCAAAAATTCCCTGAGTAAGAACTGCCGAATCATCACTTATTCAATGAATAGATATAATGAAAGAAATCTTTATCTTATCTTTTTCTCAAAATAAAGATAAGCTTCGGAAGCTTCAAAGAATGAAAATTTTTCAATTTATTTTTACAACTCTTTGAAAAGTTTTTTAAGTCCGGTTGCGAGGTCTAAATATTTAGTATGAATCATAGTTCTAATATTTTTAGAATATATTTTCTATATTCCGTGCTCCAGATACTCGAATAAATATCTGACGGGATAAAACCATCTCTATCAAGATGACAGATCAATTTTATGTTCTGTACTTTCAATCGGATCAATGAAAACAAGCCACACACTCATATTCCGGAAATACAGAAACAAATAAATTCCGCGATTAAACTACCAAATCAAAATGAAATAGGCTAACAAACAATAGAAATAGGTTAAGAAAGAATAAGAAACCTAAATTGCTTAACTTCCCTTTTTAAAAAGAATTACTCGATTCTTGTGAATCTAATTCATAGAAATTCCGTCCAGTAAAATAGACGAATTAAAAATCTCCAAAATAATAGATAGAAATATCGCAAATAAAGCCATTGCAACACCCATAAAAGGAGTAGTTCCCCACCCCGGAGCTACTTTACCATATTCTGAATTTAATGGTTTCAATAAATCCCCTACAACAGTTCGTCTTGGACCAGATCTAGAATTATTCTCAACGGTTTGCGTAGCCATAAATACTATTCTTTTTTTTTTCATTTAGATCTGTTGACTTTGTATACCATTCCACTGTAAATATAAGAATCTTATCCTATAGATCTATTGTGATCTTTAAACTTTCAAATTCAAATAATGAAAACAGCAACCCTAATCGCCATCTCTATATCTGGTTTACTTGTAAGTTTTACTGGGTATGCCTTATATACTGCCTTTGGGCAACCCTCACAACAACTAAGAGATCCATTTGAAGAACATGGGGACTAGTTGAAATAATGAGTCCCCTATATTGGGGGCTCATTACTTCAATTAAGATAATAAAAAATTATTTTACCTTTTTCGTCGGAACTTTAGGGGGTTCTCTAAAAAATATAGCGAAAAAAAGAATTCCTAAAGTCGAGACTAAGAGGAATGTATAAACCAATGCTTCCATAGATTTGATCGTGGTTTACAATTATAGCTTTCATACCTGTTTATTGGGGCTCATTTCCCAAATAAAATATTTAGAGTAAATGCAATGATTCAAATCAAGATTTAGCTAGTTCTCTATGTGAAATTAAAAATTATAAAAAAAGAACAAAAGAATGTTATACTACCTGTCTTCTTGTAGTTGGATCTCCTAGTTTTTGGAATGCCCCAAATTCTACTTGAGCATCTAAATCTGGGTCGATACCAGCAAAAACATCTCTGAACAAAGTTCTAGCACCATGCCAAATGTGCCCGAAAAAGAATAGCAGAGCAAATGAAGCATGTCCAAAAGTAAACCAACCCCTTGGACTGCTACGAAAAACACCATCTGATTTCAAAGTAGCACGATCTAATTCAAAAATTTCACCTAATTGAGCACGTCTAGCATATTTTTTCACAATAGCGGGATCACTATAACTGACTCCATTAAGTTCGCCACCATAGAACTCAACAGTTACACCTACTTGTTCGACACTATATTTCGATTCTGCCCTTCGAAAAGGAATATCGGCTCTAACAATTCCGTCCCCGTCTACCAAAACAACAGGAAATGTTTCAAAAAAAGTAGGCATACGGCGTACAAAAAGCTCACGCCCCTCTGTATCTCTAAAGATGGGATGTCCTAACCAACCTATGGCTATTCCATCTCCATTGTCCATTGAACCCGCTCTAAATAACCCCCCTTTTGCTGGATTATTTCCAATGTAATCGTAAAAAGCTAATTTTTCGGGAATTTTAGACCAAGCTTCTGATAAACTTTTATTTTCGGCTAGTCCAGCACCAACTCTTCGATATATTTCTTGTTGGAAGTATCCCAGATCCCATTGATAACGAGTAGGACCAAATAATTCAATGGGGGTTGTTGCTGAACCATACCACATAGTTCCAGCAACGACAAAAGCTGCAAAAAAGACAGCAGCAATACTGCTGGAAAGGACAGTTTCAATATTTCCCATACGTAATCCTTTATATAAACGTTGGGGTGGACGCACACTAAGATGGAAAAGACCCGCTAATATACCTAACGTTCCTGCTGCAATATGATGAGAAGCTACCCCCCCCGGAACAAAAGGATCAAAACCTTCCACACCCCACGCGGGATTTACAGATTGTATCCTTCCAGTTAGTCCATAAGGATCGGACACCCATATTCCAGGACCATACAATCCTGTTACATGAAATGCGCCAAAACCAAAACAAGCTACCCCTGCAAGAAATAAGTGAATTCCAAAAATTTTGGGCAAATCTAAAGAAGGTTTTCCAGTACGTTCATCACAAAATATTTCTAGATCCCAATAAACCCAATGCCAAATAGCCGCTAAAAAGCATAAGCCCGAAAACACAATATGTGCTCCGGCCACACCTTCGTAACTCCAAATACCCGGATTCGTTATAGTCCCTCCTGTGATATTCCAACCACCCCACGAATTGGTTATCCCTAAACGAGTCATGAAAGGTATAACGAACATACCCTGCCTCCACATTGGGTCAAGAACAGGGTCAGAGGGATCAAAAATTGCTAATTCATATAGAGCCATCGAACCGGCCCAACCAGCAACCAGAGCTGTGTGCATTATATGAACAGAAAGCAAACGGCCTGGATCATTTAATACAACAGTATGAACACGATACCAAGGTAAACCCATGAAAAAATACCCCTTGACCAAAAAATAGACACTATGTAACTTTATTGCACTGGAAAAATTGATACTATGGACTCTAGCCTTTCAGTAGATTCTCTCGGAAAATGGAACAATCATATTTGTAGAAAAAAAAGAAACAGATTTATTCTATATCCGATAAGTAACAATACGCAATGGTAGGGAGACGAGAGGGGTTGACAAATTTCTCTATGAATATTTAAATAAGTAAATAAGTAAATGCAGACATATTCGCTTATCGCCCCAATAATATATTCGTAAGAACTTTACTTTTTTTAGTATTCCTAAAAAAAAATACAAATCAAATAAAGTAAGTCATTTTTAACACGATAAGCCATTTCTTACGTTTCCACACTAAAGTGAGATATATGACTTTATTATTTCTCCATTTTATGCCCATTGGTGTTCCAAGAGTACCCTTTCGAAACCCTGGGGAAGAAGATGCATCTTGGGTTGATATATAGTGCGACTTGTCAGATATAGTAAATCATATGGGATTTACCCATTTTCTCTCCCGATCGAGATATCCTCTCTTTCACCCCCAAAAGAGAATGATTGAATCATAAAAAAAATTTGGAGCGTGAAATGTAATGAAATACAATTCTATGAATTTTTTATTTTTAGAGGGGGTATCCGGATTATTACTCGAAATTTTTAATAATTTATGGTTGGCTTGATTGAATCAATAAAGTACCCAGGCTCTGTTTAGAAAAAACCAATTGGTAATATATCTATGATCACCACTTCTAACATATCCGTATATTTGACAGAAAACATTAAATAATAAATTCAGAAAAGGAAGGAGTTATAACAAAAAGACATAGTATTGTAATATTTGTCCTATATGTGCAAATCCAAATCGGGCAGATCTTTACCCAGAGTAGAAAAGAAACCTAAAAGAATTTAAAAAAGTCCATTCAGAAACAAGAAAATTACATTGTGATTTCCCTTCGATCTCGATGAAAGCAATACACCAATGAGAAGGTAGTTCAAAAAATTGAGTCTATTTTTTTTTTCTTTTAAATAAAATTTGAAGAAGTCTATTATGAAAAAAAAAAGAAGTTTAAAATCGACACATTGATTCCTTTTTTGCTTTTATGATTTTTTATGAACTGTATGCATCGAAAGATGCACGTACAGTTCTTAAGGAAAAAATGGAATCCTAATCAATCGACTTTATCGAGAAAGATTACTTTTTTTAGGTCAAGAAGTTGATAGTGAAATATCGAATCAACTTATTAGTCTTATGGTATATCTGAGTATAGAGAAAGAGAATAAAGATTTATATCTGTTTATAAATTCTCCAGGGGGGTGGGTAATACCCGGGATAGCTATTTATGATACTATGCAATTTGTACAACCAGATGTACAGACAGTATGTATGGGATTAGCCGCTTCAATGGGATCCTTTCTTTTGGCAGGAGGAGAAATTACCAAACGTCTAGCATTCCCTCACGCTTGGCGCCAATGATTCTTGTATTTGAGAATATATATCAATTATACCTTCGCCATAAAAACATTGAAGAAGTAATAATAGCATGGTATTTTTAATTCCATATGCAAATTTTTTTGAATCATTCGATTATATATAGAAAGAGTAGTATGAAAAAGAGGATATTTACAATTTTATCTGATCTATCAGGAACCTAGTTTAATTTGAGTGTCACAGACTTTTTTGTTTTTTTTTTTCATACCAGAAAACTTTTAACAATTTTTATTTTAATTAGAAGAAAACATAACATATGCAAAAAAAGAAACTTTTGGATTGTTGAATAAAAAAATGATATAAAAAACAACGGAACCTTCATAGTATTTTTCAATATATTCAAAAATAAAGTTGGGTATTGTATTGTTTATTCTTTAAGGATCCGGATCCAAAAGACCCGGTAGATTTTGTCCTTCTTTTTTTGTTTGATGGAAAAAACTTCATCGAAAAAAAGACTCTATCCATAGAGGAAAAAAATGAATAGCATAGGTGGAAAAGCCGTATGCATCAATACGCAGAAAATGCTTGTACGGTTATGTTATTGAAGATTCTTTTTGCTCATTTCTGTTCTTATTTGTATTTCTTTCTTTTACCTTTATTTGGGGAATAAAGATAATCTTTACCAATATAGGAGAAATCTTGATAAAAATTTTTATCAAGATAAGGGAAATACTAATTAAGTTATATAATCAGGGTAATGATCCACCAACCTGCTAGTTCTTTTTATGAGACACAAACGGGAGAATTTGTCCTGGAAGCGGAAGAGCTACTGAAATTACGTGAAACTATCACAAGGGTTTATGGACAAAGAACGGGCAAACCTTTATGGGTTATATCCGAAGATATGGAAAGAGATGTTTTTTTGTCAGCAGCAGAAGCCCAAGTTCATGGAATTGTAGACCTTGTAGCAGTTGAATAAAAAAAATCGACGGCAGGGATTATTCTAAAAAAAAGACAAGATTTTAAATTTCATTTTTTAATCTTCTTACTTGTAATATAATATCTCTATTAGTTAATCTATTAATAGAGTATAAATAATATAAAATATAAGTAATTCACGGTTAGGATAAATCTAAACCTGATCATTATATATATATATATATTACAACTTACCATGCCAACTATGAAACAACTTATTAGAAACACAAGACAGCCAATCCAAAATGTCACAAAATCCCCAGCTCTTCGGAGATGCCCTCAGCGTCGAGGAACGTGTACCAAGGTGTATGTGTGACTCGTTCAGATCATATACTAAGAAAAAACCAATTTAAAATTTTCAGTATTGGTGACCGGTTAAGATAGTGTGAATGCAAAAACTACATTTACACTATCTTCACTTAAATATTTAATTCTTTCCATTCTTCTATCTTGTATCAAATTTATGGTTTCGATTGGTGCAAAACCAATCGTCTTAATTTGCCATTTAAGATGAGAAGGACTTCCCCATTAGTAACAACTAAAAAGTTACCCGTTAAGCGGAGAAAAGACTATTTCAATGAAAATGTCCTTAATGAATGAATTTAGCTGGATTTTGAAAGAACGGAATAAAAGGGTCAGCTACCCAGCAAATTTTCATAATTAAATACCGTTACTGTATAACTAGATTTCGTTGCGAAAAAACCTAGTTACTAAATATTGGATGGGTAGAGCCAAAGAGTGCGAACTGTACAAGTTAACAATAACTTTAATTAAATGAATATAAAATGAAAAAAAAGGGCTCCGGTGTATAGAGAGGACCTGGTCGTTTCTAAAAAAATCATAGAAACGAAGGAACCCACCAATTATATATATGTCCTATTTCATTTACTATTACTATGTTTTTTCATATCTAGTATCAATACAATTTCTTATTTTGAGGTTCAATATTTAGAAAAAAAATATAAAAAATCGTGGTTGGGGAGGTTATAGTAGCAATAGCCGTTGGAATTTTTTTTTATACATGGGAAGAATCCATTTTTGTTATTAATAAACTAGGAAGAAGAAAAGAATAACTGAAAAATGGAATAGTTATTCATCAAAGTCTCATTTATTCAATGACCAGAATTAAACGAGGATATATAGCTCGGAAACGGAGGACAAAAATTCGTTTATTCCCATCAAGCTTTCGCGGAGCTCATTCAAGACTTACTCGAACTATTACTCAACAGAAAATGAAAGCTTTGGTTTCGGCTCATAGAGATAGAGATAGGAAAAAAAGAGATTTTCGTGGTTTATGGATTAGTCGAATCAATGTAGTAATTCGTGGGAATCCTAAAATCTATTATATTTATAGTAATTTAATATATAGTCTATACACACGGCAATTACTTCTTAATCGTAAAATAGTTGCACAAATAGCTATATTCAAAGAGAGTTGTCTTTTTATGATTGCCAACGATAAAAACCAAAAATCTTCTGAAACTTTACTCCGGGAAGGTATAGAATAGAAAGAAATTGGTTTATTTTGATAGCTTTATCATATGATAAAGCTATCAAAATAAACAACCACGCTTAAAAAAAAAGATAATCCTTCGTCATCGATTATCTTTTTTCTTACAACATAAAAAAACCAAATTGAATTGTCGTAATTTTGCAGCAAAACATGAATCCATATTTAATTCGAATCTAAATTAAAATTTGATTTGTAATTTTTAATTTAGATTTTTTTTTTCTTAAGGTAGTAGTTCTAGTGGTCGGCTCGCTTTTTTCAAATTGTTTTTCATTATTAAGAAAAGGTAACGAAGATAAAATACGAGCTTGTTTTATAGCAATTGTAATTAATCGTTGTTGTTTTAAGGTCAATCTATTTACGCGTCTGGATAATATTTTTCCTTGTTCACTAAGAAATCGACTAATTAAACCCATGTTTTTATAATCAATTTGGTCCCCCGATTGGATCGGAGGCAAACGCCTACGAAAAGATCGCTTAGATTGAATAAAGAATCGCTTAGATTTTTCCATGGTTTATTTTTTATCCTTATTTAAAAAATAACATTTATTTCTTTTATTACAAAAAATACAATAAAGGATTTTGTTTATTTTTATTCTTACTTTTTGAATAGATGTTGTTATATAATGATATTTGTATATAATTCAACTATAAATTATAGAATACAGCTAGATCTATATAGATACGAAAAATATATCATTTTATGTCTTATGTTCTTTGATTGGAAGGGTAACACACAAGTAATCAATTTTCTCTATTTATTTATTTCTGCGTGAATTTTATGTTTGCAACACCGGGAACAGAATTTTCTCAATTCCACTCGACTAGGCATATTGTGTCGATTCTTTTTAGTAATATATCTCGAAATACCTATTGATTCCTTATTTAGACTCTTTTTATCACAACCTGTACACTCCAAAATAACAATTACTCGGATATCTTTACCCTTGGCCATGAACCTCCTTTGGGTTTTTAATTCACTTAACTCTTTTCGGATTCGACTCTAAGAAAAAGAAAAGAACGAAAACCACTAAAAGAGTAATTAATAATTAGAAATAAAATTATGAAAGATTTCGTTCCAATTAAGATTAATATAGTACAAAAATAATACATTGATCCCGAACTATATTTCGTTTGGAATTGCAATACAGTATTTAAGTTTTTTTATTAAGTATTTTTTTTTATATTGTTCCCCCACCCTACCCATTCCATTCCATTTCTATTTCTGTTTTCACTCTATTATTAATAGAAATAATAGAAATGGAATGAATAATTCAATTCCATTGAAGCTTGGACCAGATCCCGAGTTTCACTCCGAATTTCAATGAGGTTAAATTCACTTAAATTCTTTATCTTTCCTAACTTATTCTATATACAATTAGAATAAAAAAGAAGAGGAGATACACTTATTTCATTGGATCTATAATCTTCTTCACCCCTTCCCCAGTCAATAACTAGAATGAAAAAAAGGGAAATATCAATGCATCTGGAAAAAAACGATTGATCTCTATCAAGAGACCCGCCAAAGCCCCGAACCATAGAGTACTTACTACTGGTGCCATGGAAAGATATGTTTTTAGATCTCGCATTTCAAATCCTCCTTTTTATTTAAGTCTTTTTTTCTCTGT